TTGACCTTTTGCGATTGAAACCATATGGAAAAATACCATTGCCATAAATTAACAAAATAAAATTTCCATTTATTCATCAGAAGCGGCGTATCCTTTGTTGCAAGAATGCATTTTCCGTGATATCTAACATAATGTATCAAAGGATCCTTGAGCAACCCTAGGGTCGCCGGAAAATTTTTAACAAAGACTTTTAAAAAATGTTGTATTTTTCTATAGAATAAAATTCGCTCAAAAACGACTTCATAAGATGTCGATCGTAAATGAGAAGACCGCTTGCGTAGAAAAAAAAAGATGGATTCGTATTCACATACATGAGAATTATATAAGAACAAGAAAAATCTTGGATTCAAAATGGATTTTTTTTTTATATCAAAATTCTTCCAATTGCAATACTCGTATAGACAGAACCGAAAAAAATGCAAAGAGGAGGCATCTTTTACCCGGTAACGTAGGGTTTGAACCAAGATTTCTAGATGGATGGGGTAAGGTATTAGTACATCTAATACATAATTAAAATGTGTTAATTTGTCTTCTAAAAAGGGAAATATTGAATGAATTGATTGTAAATTATAAGATTTTTTTAATTGTTTTCCTTCGAAAGAGGATCCTAATCTTAGGGAAAATGGAATTTCTACAATCACTGCAAATAAAACAGATATAATTTGATAATAGAAAAGATTGGTATGCCCCAAAAAGGGATTTTGGTTCAAATCCTTAGTGGGAATAATCAAACGATTCTGTTCATACATTCGCAAAATTAAGCGTTTCACAATTAGTGAACTATATTTTTTGTCATAATCCGCATTTTCCAAGAAAATGGAGCGATTTCTATTTAATCTATTTAAACCATGATCATAAGAAAGTACATAAATATACTCCCGAAAAAAAAGTGGATATAGAAAACTCTGTTGCCGAGCCCCATCGAACTCTAAATATCCTTGAAATTTATCCATTTGGATTGAAGTTCGATTTGAACTGAAAGTAAAGTCTTTTTTTTTATTGAGTTCTGAAATGACACATAGTGCGATACAGTCAAAATGAGGTATTAGACTACGAAAGCAATAGATACCTCATAAACAGCTAGACTGCTAACCGGATTCTCTATATTTAATAGGTTTCTGTTCGTTATATTATAGAATAACAAAACAAGATGATTAGAAATCCTTTATTTTTGTAACCTAATCGCTCTTTTGATTTTGGAAATATATATTTTTTTATCAATATACTGCTTCTTTTACACATCCATCTACAAACTAACCCAAACGGACTGGGGTTAAAAAAATAATTAGGACTCATGAAAAAATTTATAATAACACGCAAGAAAAAAATTCCTTCCCATACCCGTATTAGGCACTAATCTATTTTTAACATTTAATTAGATCGGGTAATTTTTCAAATTACGAATGGAAGCTCGTTTCTTTTTTTTTTTCCTGGAATAAGGAAAAATGGTTTTTTATCCATCCATTTATATTTATTCACTCGACCAAAATTGGAATTCTTTTTTTTTTTTTCGACACCCAAAATAAGGTTGTACCGATCAGGAAAGAAAAAAAAAAATGTTATCTGAATTCTCCCTTGATACGACATGCTATTTTTTCCATTCATTCCTTTCAGGATCAGTCGTGGTCTTACAAACTCTACCGCAGATCTGGACGAATCCTTTTCTTCATACAAATGTGTAAAAGATGCTAGTCGCACTTAAAAGCCGAGTACTCTACCGTTGAGTTAGCAACCCAAAAAAAAAAAAAAAGAAAGTACTGCAAATAAAAAATGTAGATACAACCAGAATAAAAAAAAAAAAAAAAAAATCCAGTTCATGTATGCGTCAGGGATAAATGGATCCATTTCTCTATGAGAGAATTATATTTGGTCGATACACTGTTGTCAATATGATTGTTAATTTTTAATATAGCGAAAATAATAGAAAAAAAAAAAAACTTAACCCCTTGGTTTGTTAGTTCATACAATGAATGAAAACTAAGCCAGTTAGGGTAATCCCCAATCTTTTTATATTTTTTTAGAACCTTTTTTTATGGCCTTTAATTATGATATATATATATTAGTTTTATTCCGAATTAATATATTATTTTATATACAGTATTATTTTCTATACAATAAATTTTTTTATTTATACAAAAATTATAATTTCTAGAGATCCAAAATTCTTTTCATAAATTTGTTTATGATTATAAAACATAGTAGTTGTTAGCAAGGTATTTTTTAGTATTCGTACCTTAGGAGGAATACTAATAATAAATATAAATTATAATAAATAAAAAAATATGATGGAAGCGAAAGAGGAGGAAAGAGAAAGGGTAGATAAAATTTGATACCAAGCTATATACGAGTCTTTCACATCCTCTTTTTTATGTTTCATTAATTAAATTTCGTTTTATTAAGACTTAAGTCCGTAAAAATACCTGCCTTCTTTGAAATATCATAAACTGTTCTTGTTGGTTGAGCGCCTTTTTTAAGGAAATCGAGAATAGCAGGAAGATTTAAATAAGTTTTATTAGTTATAGGATCATAAAAACCCACTTTCCGAAGATCTCTTCCTTCTCTTCGGGATCGAACATCAATTGCAACGATTCGATAAACGGCTCATTGGGATAGATGTATATGAATAATACCCCCCCTAGAAACGTATAAGAGGCTTTGGCCTCGTACGGCTCGAGAAAAAATTAAATGAGTAGAAGTGAACTCTCTGTATAAAATAAAAATATTAAATAGATTAATTAAATTAGCCGGTATTGAAACCCTAAATAGTTTTTTCCATAAAAAGCATTCGTAACATTCGTCCTCTCGTAACTCAAGTTAAAAAACTCTCAAATATCTCAACAGAGAATCCTTAAGTACTCTTTTTATTGAGTAGTCTTTAACCCTTTTTTTGTTTGTCTCATTTTTTCGAATCAATTTTGATTCTTCATTCTGATCTAGTTGTTCAAACAATTTAAAACTGGATTTACTTGTTTCAGGATTCTTTATCTTTACTTTTAATCTTTGGGTTTAGACATGACTTCGGTGATCTTGAATCGTTTTATTAAAAAAGGGCAGCAACAAGCCCCTTATTTTTTTTATGATTTATTTTATTTCTATCAAAGAATCATACAAACGCTTGATTCACGCATGATATACTTTTGATTCAAAGAATTTTACAAGTTTAAGAAAATTTGCTTTTCCATTGTAAAATTGCTTGAAAGAGCTTTTTTCAATATAAAAAGACTTACGAAGTTGTTACAACGTATTGATTCACACTAACCCTAGATCCTTACTCCTGCGAAAGGAATAAAAACTTTATATTCTCCTCGAGCTCCATCCTGTACTCCTTTTATATTCCAAAAAAGTGTAGCACTCTAGTAAAATAGAACACAAAATGTCGAGCCAAGAGCACCTATATAAAAAGTGGCGGATAAAAAAATCCACAGCAGATCATGTCCTTAAATTCAAGTCGCACGTTGCTTTCTACCACATCGTTTTAAACGAAGTTTTACCATAACATTCCTCTAGTTTGTGTAATTTATTCAATTATGGAATCATGAATAGTCATAGTTCAGTCAGTATATCGTAATCTATACTTTTTATTTATCTATGAATGGAATACTGAATTTACGCGTAAAAGGTTCAGTCAGAATTCAAATATGTTAATCCCATATTAGGTTAATCCCATATTAGATTGTATATATGTATAATAAAAATTTGAATAAAAAGATATATTTATATATATAAATATTTATTTTTTTTTATTCAAACTCTTAGAATCTACGGTTCTACCTTACTTACCCGCATCATACACAAATAAAAAAATAAAATATATATTTTTTTTTTTATTCGGTTGAAATGATGAAAAATAAGTTTATTGTTATTTTCATTTCAATATTTTATTATTAAAATATATTGGATTTTTAAACAGAAAGATAAAGAGGGTGTACAAAGGCAATAGAAGATTTATTCCGTAATGTCTGTACTCTGGGACGGAAGGATTCGAACCTCCGAATAGCGGGACCAAAACCCGTTGCCTTACCGCTTGGCTACGCCCCATTTCTATTTTTATTCAAGACTACTAAAAGAGTAATATTGCTATTGGTTGTTCGTCAATTCAATTTGAGCCCAAATTAAATATAGATTACATTGGTGCTATAGTTTTGACACGTGTAGATAGCAAATTAAACTTACTTTATTGATCATTACATAGAATTCAATTAAGATATTGTATGAAAATATTATTTCTTTAATTCTCATAAGAGAATGAAAGGATTTTTGATTGAGTAAGTTCAACAAAGTCTTTTTAGACTATCTTTCTTTATTTTTCATTATATAAAAAATATATTAATAACTCAATCAAAATAAAATTATCCAAAAGAACACCAATTTTTGTTATGCTTAATATATTTAATTTGATCTGTATTTGTTTTAATTCTGCCCTTTTTTCAAGCACTTGTTTAGTCGCTAAATTGCCGGAGGCCTATGCCTTTTTGAATCCAATCGTAGATGTTATGCCCGTAATACCCCTTTTCTTTCTTCTCTTAGCCTTTGTTTGGCAAGCAGCTGTAAGTTTTCGATGAAATTATTAATACTGTCTTAGAAAAATTCACGATTTTTATTATTCCAACAATTAAAAAGATCAAAAAAATATTGATGTATGAACGAACTATCAATTCAAACATTGCATTTTTTTGGTAGCCATACTAAATCCGGATCATTCTATTTCCTCAATTTTATCCTCTTTTCCCTAAATGAAAGAACCTAATTAGATTCGAGCTCACCAAAAAAAAGTATCTAACTGTTGGTATGCAAATCTGTTTGAATATTAAAGACTAGACTATTATCTTATTACAAATGACTTTATGAAACTTTTTTTTATTTTTTTTCGATAAAAAAAAAAGAAATCACTTGATTTTTTGGTATCAAAATTAGATATTTGGTATAAAAATAGAGAATCTATTCTCTTTTTTTTTTATTTTTAAGTAAGATCTTGGAGATTGTGTAATGCTTACTCTCAAACTTTTTGTATACACTGTAGTTATATTCTTTGTTTCTCTCTTCATATTTGGATTCCTATCTAATGATCCAGGACGTAATCCGGGACGTGAAGAATAAAAAAGAAAGGTTTTTTATTGTTTTATTTAATTAGTGGAAATGATCGAATTTTATTAGTATTTTATCTATTACACATCATCAAAAGGAGAAAGGGGAAAGAGAGGGATTCGAACCCTCGGTACGATTAACTCGTACAATGGATTAGCAATCCAACGCTTTAGTCCACTCAGCCATCTCTCCTAATCGAAAAGGGATACTTATTAGATTCCATTAGAAAAAAAGGCTTGAAAAAAAACCTTCTATACTTTATTCTTAAATTATTAAAAAGCTTTCTTTTTTTGTATAAATTATTCTTTATATTATACATATTTTTGAATTTTCTATATTTTATTATATATAACTTTTTTTTTATTATATAAATATATTTATCATCTATTTATATATTATATTTATATATTATATATATATTACTATTATATATATATATAACTTTTTACTATTATATATATTTTACTATTATATATATATAACTTTTTTTATAGAACTTTCTAAGTAATTCTCTTTACATAAAAAATTTAGATAAAGATTAGATAAAGAAAAGGCTCGAACTCGAAAGATAAATAAAGAAAACCACAATAATAAAAATAGAGAAACCTTTTTTATTTTGTCTCGTCCAAACACAAGTAAAAGATCTTTTTTATTTTAATAGCCTGGCCTGGTCAGTCCCCAGCCGGGCCTTTTTTTGTTAAAGTTAAAAGACTCGTCCGATGTAATTTTTTTTTTATTACACCCCCGATTAATTTGTTCGACAAAAGGTCAATTTATATGCAATAATTGCATTGTAGCGGGTATAGTTTAGTGGTAAAAGTGTGATTCGTTCCTTTAATCCCCTTAATAGTTAAAGGGTCTCTCGGTTTGATTAATCTTCCGATCAAAAACTTTATTTCTTAAAAGGATTTAGTCCTTTACCTTTCAATGAAAAATTAAAGGAAGATTATAGATTCTCGTAATTTGTATCCAAAGACTCTAATCAATTGTAAATTTGGATTATGAAATTCCGAAACATAATTTTTGAATTGGATGACTATTTACAATTCAATAAGTATAACAAGAGGATCCATGGATAAAGCTATAAAAGTTTATTTCTAATCGTAACTAAATCTTCAGTTCTATTCATTGTTTGGTATAGAAAAAATTGAAGCAAAATAGCTATTAAACGAGAACTTTGGTTTACTAAAGACATCGACATATTATATTGTTTTAGCTCGGTGGAAACAAAATACTTTTCCTAAGGATTCCGTTAAATAGAAATAAAGAACGAAGTAACTAGAAAGATTGTTGGAGTTCTCCTTTCTATCTTCTAGAAGGATCATCTAGAAAGCAAAATTTTCTGTGAAAGCACCCAAACGGAAAAAAAGCTAACATAGATGTTATGGGTCGAATTTTTTTTATTTCGTTCCCGTCTTATTTTATTTGGGAATTTCTACATCCATCATAAAGGAGCCGAATGAAACCAAAGTTTCATGTTCGGTTTTGAATTAGAGACGTTAAAAATATAAAAATGATCAATCGACGTCGACTAAAACCCTTAGCCTTCCAAGCTAACGATGCGGGTTCGATTCCCGCTACCCGCTCTAAATTATAAATTGCCTCCTTCGCCTTTTATTAGAGAAAATTTTCTCTATTAGAATTGTCTAATAGCAATTGTGTATTGAAGTGAGTTCAATACACAATTGCTAAAAAGATTTCGCACATTTTTTTTAACAACTGCAAAGTAAAAAAAGGCGAAAAGCGTCCATTGTCTAATGGATAGGACATAGGTCTTCTAAACCTTTGGTATAGGTTCAAATCCTATTGGACGCAATATCAATATAGATATAAATATATTGATATTTATCTATATATTTCCATTATATATATTAAATATAATATATATTAAATATAATATATTTTTATTCTATTTAGAAAAAAGATAAGAAAGAATATAGAATAAGAACAAAATTCTGAATGCTTTAAGATTTAATATTAAATAGATATTAGTTATATACTTATTTCTATATATATATAGACTTAACTTATATACTTTATACTTCTATTTATAGAATTTATTAAAAATTTAATTAAAGAATAAAATTTACTAAAGAATAAAAAAAAAAAAAGAATGATCCATTTATTTTTTTACACTTTCTCCTGAAGTAGAAAACGTTCCAGTTGTTCTTGAATACCTTCTTTCAACAAGCTTTCTGCTTCAGGGGTTAATGTCTTGGTAGAGGATATGATTTCTTGGAACTGAGGTTTATTCGTTTTTAAGTAAGTGCGTAACTGAACGAGAAATTTTCTTACTTGTCCAATTTCTAATCCATCCAGATAACCATTTGTTCCGGTATAAATGGTCATTACCTGTTCTTCCACTGTGAGAGGAGCTGATTGGGATTGTTTCAGTAACTCACGCAATCGTTGACC